ATGCATAAAAATATCTTTGAACATACATGATATGGCTTGAAAATCCTTAGTAAAAACATTTACAAGATACTCTTTTTTTATTTTTCCATAGAAAATAGTTCGCTCAAAAAAGTTTCCAAAAAATGTTGATCGTAAATGATAGGATTGGTTACGTAAAAAAACAAAAATGGATTCGTATTCACAGACATGAGAATTATATAAAAATACAAATAATCTCTGATTTCGTTTTTCTTTTTGAAAGAGTGGAATTTTTGAAAAAAAATGGTTCCAATTATGATTCTCGTGGAAAACAAATCGTAAAAAATGTAAAGAAGAAGCATCTTTCACCCAACAACGAAGAATTAAAACCAATATTTCAAGATGAACAGGATAAGGTATTAGTATATTTGACACATAATTGAAACGGGAGAATTTATCTTCTAAAAAGGGAAATATGGAATGAATTGATCGTAAATTTTTAGATTCGTCTATTTTATTATCTTCAATAGAAGATACTAAGCCTAGGAAAAGTTTAATTTCCACAATAACCGCTAACTTACCCGATATGATTTGCAAATAAAAATGTTTGTTGTGTCCAAAAAAAGCATTTTTGTTCGAATAATAAGTAGAAATAAGAAAATAATTCTGATGATACATTCCAGTAATTAAGCGTTTCACAATTAGTAACCTAACCTTTTTGTCATAACCCACATTTTCGAACAAACTTGATCGATTGAAACTACGATTATGAGTAAGTGCATAAATATACTCCTGGAAAAAAAGTGGATATAAAAAAGAAAAGTCCTGTTTCCGAGTTTGCTCTCGGTCTACATTTTTTTTGAATTCTTTCATTTTTATTTGAAAGTTTATTTGAACCAAAATAAAATATTCTTTGGGTTATCAAATACAAATAATACATAATCAGATTCTTGTTTTATAATTATGAAAATAATTATAAAATAATACTAAATAGTAAGAAAAAGATAGATACCTCGTGATAAACGGACTCGATCCTCTGTTTTTCCATCCAATCGGTTTATATTCATTACATTATACGATAATGATTATAAATCGTTTTTTTTCAGCGCACTCGCTTGTAAGGGGTTTTATCAATATGCTCTGCTCTTTCTTTTACATACACATATATACGTATCCACATTATATTATTATAGAATAGAAAATAATTAGGATTCGTTCAAAAATTGATTCTGATAAAACAGGTATGTTCTGGGACGGAAGGGCTCGAACCTCCGAATAGCGGGACCAAAACCCGTTGTCTTACCACTTGACTACGCCCCAATTCGATTTCGATTCAACACTAATAAAACTAATATTGGTATTGATTACTTATCCAATTTTATTGATATTGAATAAATTAATTAAATTGTTGCTAGGGTTTTAACATGTCTAACTATTGAATAAAACCCAATTCATTGATCATTACATATAATTGAATTAAAATATTATGTGAAAGTCTAATTTCTTCTATTCAAATCTCTTATACTTTGAGAATAGAAATTTTTTTGATTGGGTAAATAGTAAATAAAAAAAATAATTTGATTGTCTACTTTATTCTTTTTTTAGATTAAAAACTCAATAAAAATGCAATTATCTTCACGAAAAAATGATTGTTATATTTAATATCTTTAGTTTGATCTGTCTTAATTTTACTCTTTATTCGAGTCTTTTTTTATTTTCAAAATTGCCCGAGGCCTACGCTTTTTTAAATCCAATCGTAGATGTTATGCCAGTTATACCTGTATTCTTTTTTCTCTTAGCATTTGTTTGGCAAGCTGCTTTAAGTTTTCGATGAGGTCTTTAATTTAATAATGTACTAAAAAAAATTATAATAATTGATAAGATCAGATAAGTCTTACAGTATAAATCCTAGATTCAAACATTGAAATTCGTGGATAGACACGATAACTCAGTTCTGGGGACCTTTTTCCAATTTATAATTTATATTAAATTAATTTATTATTATTTAATATTGTATTGTACTATATATTATCATATTATCTCTATATTATAATATAATTTTATAATATATATTACTATATATATATATATTATAAGTTATAAGATTAGAATCAATTAGAATCAACTAATTAATAAATAATACAAAGATTCTTAATTACAAGTCAATGTCCGATCTTATTTTCTATAAACATCGCTTTATCTTTATTTCATAGTGTCAAACATATAAAAACGGAGAATATATTCCCTTTTTTTTTCAAAAAAGACGATCACGGAGATTGTGTAATGCTTACTCTTAAACTATTTGTTTACACAGTAGTCATATTTTTTGTTTCTCTCTTCATCTTCGGATTTTTGTCTAATGATCCAGTACGTAATCCTGGCCGTGAAGAATAAAAAATCCCTTATTTTTTACATTTAAATAATAAAAAATTCGATAAATTTTAACTAAAAATAGAATATCAATTCATCAACAAAACGGGAAAGAGAGGGATTCGAACCCCCGGTACGCATAACTCGTACAACGGATTAGCAATCCGCCGCT